GAAAGAATTGGAGGAAGAGGAACTCACAGGGAATGAATGGGAAGATCGAAAAGTTGGAAGAAGAAAAGATTTTTTGCTTAGACGCATGGAATTGGCTAAGCATTTTATTCGAACAAATATAGAACCAAAATGGATGGTTTTGTGTCTATTACCAGTTCTTCCTCCTGAGTTGAGACCAATCTATCATATAGATGAGGATAAACTAGTGACCTCGGATATTAATGAAATCTATAGAAGAATTATCTATCGGAATAATACTCTTACAGATCTATTAACAACAAGTATAGCTACGCCAGAAGAATTAATAATATCTCAGGAAAAATTGCTACAAGAAGCCGTGGATGCACTTCTTGATAATGGAATCTGCGGACAACCAATGAGGGATGATCATAATAGAGTTTACAAGTCGCTTTCAGATGTAATTGAAGGCAAAGAAGGAAGAGTTCGCGAGACTCTGCTTGGTAAACGGGTCGATTATTCAGGGCGGTCCGTGATTGTCGTGGGCCCTTCACTTTCATTACATCGATGTGGATTGCCTCGCGAAATAGCAATAGAACTTTTCCAGGCATTTGTAATTCGTGACCTAATTAGAAAACATCTTGCTTCGAACATAGGAGTTGCTAAGAGTCAAATTCGGAAAAAAAAACCGATTGTATGGGAAATACTTCAGGAAATTCTGGATGACCATCCTGTATTGCTGAATAGAGCGCCTACTCTGCATAGATTAGGCATACAGGCATTCCTCCCCGTTTTAGTGGAAGGGCGCGCTATTTGTTTACATCCATTAGTTTGTAAGGGCTTCAATGCAGACTTTGACGGGGATCAAATGGCTGTTCATGTGCCTTTATCTTTGGAGGCTCAAGCAGAGGCGCGTTTACTTATGTTTTCTCATATGAATCTTTTGTCTCCAACTATCGGGGATCCGATTTCGGCACCAACTCAAGATATGCTTAGTGGACTCTATGTCTTAACGAGTGGAAATCGTCGGGGTATTTGTGTAAATAGGTATAATCCATGTAATCGTAGAAACTATCAAAATGAAGATAATAACTATAAGTATACAAAAAAAAAAGAACCCTTTTTTTGTAATCCCTATGATGCAATTGGAGCTTATCGGCAAAAACGAATCAATTTAGGTAGTCCTTTGTGGCTGCGGTGGCGACTAGATCAACGCGTTATTGCTGCAAGAGAAGCTCCCATCGAAATTCACTATGAATCTGTGGGGACCTATTATGAGATTTATGGACACTATCTAATAGTACGAAGTATAAAAAAAGAAATTCTTTATATATATATTCGAACCACTCTTGGTCATATTTCCCTTTATCGAGAAATAGAAGAAGCCATACAGGGGTTTTGGCAGGGCTGTTGTAATTCTATGCTACCAACGGGAATTCGAGTCTCTCCGGGTTAACTAGGACCATAATTGCAGAATTTCTACGTGAATCAAGATCTAGAAAAGGAAGTTTTCCAATCACTGACTCAAGCCCATTGTCAAATTCTACTCAGCGCAATATGGAGGTACTGATGGCAGAACGGCCCACTCAGGTCTTTCACAATAAAGTGATAGACGGAACTGCCATGAAACGGCTTATTAGTCGATTTATTGATCACTATGGAATAGGATATACATCACATATCCTGGATCAAGTAAAGACTCTGGGTTTCCGACAAGCTACCGCCGCATCCATTTCATTAGGAATTGATGATCTTTTAACAATACCTTCTAAAAGATGGTTAGTTCAAGACGCTGAACAACAAAGTTTTATTTTGGAAAAACACCATCATTATGGGAATGTACACGCGGTAGAAAAATTACGTCAATCGATCGAAATATGGTATGCCACAAGTGAATATTTGCGACAAGAAATGAATCCTAATTTTCGGATGACCGATCCTTTTAATCCAGTCCATATAATGTCTTTTTCGGGAGCCAGAGGAAATGCATCTCAGGTACATCAATTAGTAGGTATGAGAGGATTAATGTCGGATCCCCAAGGGCAAATGATTGATTTACCCATTCAAAGCAATTTACGCGAAGGACTGTCTTTAACAGAATACATTATTTCTTGCTACGGAGCCCGTAAAGGGGTTGTGGATACCGCTATCCGAACATCAGATGCAGGATATCTCACGCGCAGACTTGTTGAAGTAGTTCAACACATTGTTGTACGTCGAACAGATTGTGGCACCGTTCGAGGTATTTCTGTAAGTCCTCGAAATGGAATGATGGCGGACAGGATTTTTATCCAAACATTAATTGGCCGTGTATTAGCAGATGATATATATATAGGTTCGCGATGTATTGCTACTAGAAATCAAGATATTGGGGTTGGACTTGTCAGTAGATTCATAACTTTTAGAGCACAACCAATCTCTATTCGAACCCCCTTTACTTGTAGGAGTACATCTTGGATTTGTCAATTATGTTATGGCCGGAGTCCAGCTCATGACGACCTGGTCGAATTAGGAGAAGCCGTAGGTATTATTGCAGGTCAATCTATTGGAGAACCGGGCACTCAATTAACATTAAGAACTTTTCATACCGGCGGAGTATTTACAGGGGGTACTGCAGAACATGTGCGAGCCCCTTCTAATGGAAAAATAAAATTCAACGAGGATTTGGTTCATCCGACACGTACACGTCATGGACATCCTGCTTTTCTATGTTCTAGAGACTTGTATGTAACTATTGAGAGTGAAGATATTATACACAATGTGTGTATTCCGCCCAAAAGTTTTCTTTTAGTTCAAAACGATCAATATGTAGAATCAGAACAAGTGATTGCTGAGATTCGCGCGAGAACATCCACTTTGAATTTGAAAGAGAAGGTTCGAAAACATATTTATTCTGACTCAGAAGGCGAAATGCACTGGAATACTGATGTGTACCATGCACCTGAATTTACATATGGTAATATTCATCTCTTACCAAAAACAAGTCATTTATGGATATTATTAGGGGAGCCCTGGAGATACAGTCTAGGCCCTTGTTCGATCCACAAGGATCAAGATCAAATGAACGCTTATTCTCTTTCTGTCAAGCCAAGATATATTGCTAACCCCTCAGTAACTAATAATCAAATGAGACACAAATTTTTTAGTTCGCATTTTTCTGGTAAAAATCAAAAAGGAGATAGGATTCCTGATTATTCAGAACTGAATCGAATGACATGTACGGGTCGTTGTAATCTCAGATATCCGGCCATTCTCGACGGTAATTCTGATTTATTGGCAAAGAGACGAAGAAATAGATTCATCATCCCACTCGAATCGATTCAAGAAGGCGAGAACCAACTAATACCCTCTTCAGGTATCTCAATGGAAATCCCCAGAAATGGTATTCTCCGTAGAAATAGTATTCTTGCTTATTTCGATGATCCTCGATATATAAGAAAGAGCTCGGGACTTACTAAATATGAGACTAGAGAACTAAATTCAATCGTCAACGAAGAGGATTTGATTGAGTATCGAGGAGTCAAGGTATTTTGGCCAAAATACCAAAAGGAAGTAAATCCATTTTTTTTTATTCCCGTGGAAGTCCACATTTTGGCCGAATCTTCTTCCATAATGGTACGGCACAATAGTATTATTGGGGCAGATACACAAATCACTTTCAATAGAAGAAGTCGGGTAGGCGGATTGGTCCGAGTGAAGAAAAAAGCAGAAAAAATGAAACTGATAATCTTTTCTGGAGATATCCATTTTCCTGGAAAGACAAATAAGGCATTCCGATTGATACCGCCAGGAGGGGGAAAACCAAATTCCAAAGAATACAAAAAATTGAAAAATTGGCTCTATATCCAACGAATGAAACTTTCCAGGTATGAAAAAAAGTATTTTGTTTTGGTTCAACCTGTAGTCCCATATAAAAAAACGGATGGTATAAATTTAGGAAGACTTTTCCCGCCGGATCTCTTGCAGGAAAGTGATAATCTACAACTTCGAGTTGTCAATTATATCCTTTATTACGACCCAATTCTTGAAATTTGGGACACAAGTATTCAATTAGTTCGGACTTCTTTAGTGTTGAATTGGGACCAAGACAAAAAAATCGAAAAGGCCTGTGCTTCCTTTGTTGAAATAAGGACAAATGGTTTGCTTAGATATTTTCTAAGAATCGACTTAGCTAAGTCACCTATTTCTTATACCGGAAAAAGGAACGATCTGTCGGGTTCAGGATTGATCTCTGAGAATGGATCAGATCGCGCTAATGTCAATCCATTTTCTTCCATTTATTCCTATTCCAAGGCAAGGATTAAAGAATCCCTTAATCCAAATCAAGGAACTATCCATGCGTTGTTGAATCGAAATAAGGAATCTCAATCTTTGATAATTTTGTCATCATCCAATTGTTTTCGAATAGGCCCATTCAACGATGTAAAATCTCCCAATGTGATAAAAGAATCAATCAAAAAGAACCCCCTAATTCCAATTAGGAATTCGTTGGGCCCGTTAGGAACAGGTTTTCCAATTTATAATTTTGATTTATTTTCCCATTTAATAACCCATAATCAGATCTTGGTAACTAACTATTTGCAACTTGACAATTTCAAACAGATTTTTCAAATACTTAAATATTCTTTATTGGATGAAAATGGTCAAATTTATAATCCCTATTCATGCAGTAACATCATTTTGAATCCATTCCATTTGAATTGGTATTTTCTCCATTACAATTATTGTGAAGAGACATCTCCCATCGTTAGTCTTGGGCAGTTTCTTTGTGAAAATGTATGTATAGCCAAAAAAGGACCGCATTTAAAATCGGGTCAAGTTCTAATTGTTCAAGTTGACTCTGTGGTAATACGATCAGCTAAGCCTTATTTGGCTACTCCAGGAGCAACTGTTCATGGACATTATGGGGAAATCCTTTACGAAGGCGATACATTAGTTACATTTATATATGAAAAATCAAGATCTGGTGATATAACGCAAGGTCTTCCAAAAGTGGAACAGGTGTTAGAAGTGCGTTCAATTGATTCAATATCGATGAATCT